CAAAGCTCATTTTCCTTTCAGGGTAAAGCGGCGCATAAAAAAGGGCTGGTCCGTCAAAAGTCCGGTTCCTTCGCGAACGAAGTTCAGAATCAACAAGGGTTCGTAGAACGAAGGGAGTGTACAACTGGGGCTGCGCCCCACTTTTTTGTTCGTAACGAGGGAGAGATAGAATGGAGTTCTTCACGAAGTTCGAAAGAAAGGAATAAAAAAGAGTTTCTCTATGGCCTCCTCGTTTTGAGACATTATGGCTTTTGGGTCGACCCCGGTAACAAAGAAGGAATCCATAAAAACTTAGGATCCGACACCATGATAAAATACTACCCTCATGATTAGACCATGTCCCTGAGATTTGATAAATGAAAGGTGCATTAGCGGTTAATACGTTGTAATTGGATAAGTTATTAGGAATATGACGGAACGAAAGACCAAGGAAAGAAAGAAGAATACACCAAAATGCAGGTGCTGCACCAAACACTGGTGGTTCTTTCTTGTTGTAAGTGAATGCAACGAAAAGACCCGGAAATAACGAATAATGAAACAATTCATATATTGACATTTCGTGCTCATTTCAAAATTTCTGCTTTGTTATTCCCATCATCCGGTAACCACAGGATGATCCACAAGAAAGGTGGCAGGATTCGAACCTATGGCCGGCCCGCCCCTGACCTGCTGGGTTGGGTGGCCGGGTTAGCACCCCTCGTCGCCTCTGTACCCGAAACAGATGCGCTGCCCTACCCAGCGCGTAACCTTGTCTCCCCTACTCCTCTTCTGGTTGTGCCATTACCAATCGCGGGTAACCCCCGGTCCGGCCGCCCCTGACCTAAGAAGAACGATTATCCTTATGACCAAATAAGGACCAGCTTACTTACTTCTCGAGCGAGAGTTCCACGATCTCGACCCGCAACTTGTTGGGAGTAGAGGCATCAAAGCTTGCCCAACCTAGTAAAGGGGCTTGGAGATAGAGGGTTTTCTGGGGTAGATACAGTTTCCAGGTTGGATTTTTTAGATCAAATAGGACTAGTTGGGTAGATAGAGGTGGTAAAATCTAACCTTTCCATCGATGTTTAGTAGGGCGGGTCGCTTGAGTGTCAAAACCAAGCGGTGGTTGTTTTTCCTTGGCTCATCATTGATTTCTTGGAAAAGCAAGAAAGAAGAAACTGTATCCAAGTCCAGCACAGAAGCCGAGTACCTTCTGTTGAGTAATTTCTTTTTGCTTTGCTTATTTAGAAGAGTAGTCGCAGAGTTCAGTCAAGCCTTAGCAAGGCTCTTTCAATAGAAAAAAGGGACAAGGTTGGCTTTCTAGTAATAAGTCGAGTAAGCGAACTCAAAATGAGCCTTGCTTGACACGCTGACTTGGAACTATTTAAACACTACCTTTCCTGGAGAGTCAAGTTTTGAAAAAGAAGGTTCCAATGAATCCGAGGAAAGATGTTCTACCAAAGTGGGTAGATGGAATCATTTGAAAGGTTCGAAGACCTTTCGATTCCATTCAGGTTCTTGTTCAAGAGCAAGGATAAAAGAAGAATTTGATAAAGACGGACTAGACCAATGAAAGAGTAGATAAAGGATGGAATTCAGTGGATGGACAATTCTTGAACTCTACCCACACAATGGTTGTTTGGACAGTATCCGTCGACGGGCAGAACCCCGGGGCGCCATCGTCTAACTATATATACTAACTATATATAAGATAATGATTGTTAATCACCCAAGGGCCAAGCCTGAGGGCATGAGTCATTGCTTCTTTGTCTTCCATTCTAAGACAGAAGCAATTTGAACCCATGTCTATAAGTTCTATATCGCCGGAGGGCTTCCAGAGGGTCTCATTGATCTGACTGACCTTCCTACTCAGTATGGAAGGACTCTTGACTGACTCTGAGACTGAGTCTTCTGACTTGGATTGGTATACTGGGGTAAATTCTAGCCTATCTATGACGCTTTCAAAAACAAAAAAAAGGGAAAACGATTCGAGCCAGTTGGTTGGAGGTACTACAAAAGAACTCAACCGGATCCTGGTTATGCCACCGCCCCAACTCTTGCTTTTGCCTTGGAATTTCTGTTAGGTAACAAATGTTGGAACGCCTTACACTTAGAGTTGGACTTTTCAGTGCTCTTAGAGACCTACCCATTCTAAGCTACATAGATTACTGGCTTCAACCCTAAAACACTTTGCTTCATTACGCGGTTCGAGCTAGTAAACCACCTCCCTTCTCTCTTAGCTTTGAAGCTTCACTTCATCCTATGGATTTTGAAAGACTACATCTGAAAACCCCTCCTAAATGAGAGAAGGTTGGTCGTCGATCACGATGGACGGGATTATCACTAAGATCTTTTTCAGAGCCCCAATGGACTAAACTTTCTCCCAACGGCACTGAGAAAGAAAAAACTTCCTTTCTTCCTTTGTTTTGTGAAGGTATCAGATCTTTTGTAGTTCTATTCTTCTATCTTACCTGGGTATTCAATTCATTGATCAATCCGCTAGATAGAGTCTATATTCCTT